AGTTGATAATCATAATAATAACTATAGGTATACGAGGGAAAAAGAACCCCATTTTTCTAGTTCCTATGATGCACTTGGAGCTTATCGACAGAAAAGAATCAGTTTAGATAGTCCTTTGTGGCTCCGATGGAGACGAGATCGACGTGTCATTGGTTCAAGAGAAGTTCCCATCGAAGTTCAATATGAATCTTTAGGTACTTATCATGAGATTTATGGGCACTATCTAATAGTAGGAAGTATAACAAAAGAAATCCGTTCTATATACATTCGAACTACTCTTGGTCATATTTCTTTTTATAGAGAATTAGAAGAAGCCATACAGGGTTTTTGTCGAGCCTACTCATACGCTATCTAATCTAATTTCTTAGATTAGGCGATGTTTGTGCCTAGTGCCTAGGGTAATTCAGGTCTCCCAAATTTCACTGGTATTCTAATTTCTTAATTTCTGTGTGAATCAAGATTGAGGAAAGGAAGTTTTCGAATCATTGACTTGGGTCCATTGTCGAATCCTACTTAGCAGAAGAAATATAAGAGAAGAGGTACTTATGGCAGAACGGGCTGATCTGGTCTTTCACAATAAAGTGATAAATGGAACTGCTATGAAACGACTTATTAGCAGGTTAATCGATCATTTCGGAATGGCATATACATCACATATCCTGGATCAAGTAAAAACTTTGGGTTTCCAGCAAGCCACTGCTACATCTATTTCATTAGGAATTGATGATCTTTTAACAATCCCTTCGAAGGGATGGTTAGTCCAAGACGCCGAACAACAAAGTTTTATTTTAGAGAAACACCATCATTATGGGAATGTACACGTGGTAGAAAAATTACGTCAATCCATTGAGATATGGTATGCTACAAGTGAATATTTGAGACAAGAAATGAATCCTAATTTTCGTATGACTGATCCTTCTAATCCAGTATATCTAATGTCCTTTTCGGGAGCTAGAGGAAATGCATCTCAGATACATCAATTAGTGGGTATGAGAGGATTAATGTCGGATCCCCAAGGACAAATGATTGATTTACCCATTCAAAGCAATTTACGTGAAGGACTTTCTTTGACAGAATATATAATTTCCTGCTATGGAGCTCGCAAAGGAGTTGTAGATACTGCTGTACGAACATCAGATGCTGGATACCTCACACGTAGACTTGTTGAAGTAGTTCAACACATTATTATACGTAGAACAGATTGTGGTACTATCCGAGGTATTTCCGTGAGCCCTCAAAATGGTATGACAGAAAAAATTTTTGTCCAAACACTAATTGGTCGTGTATTAGCAGACGATATATATATTGGTTTGCGATGTCTTGCCACTCGAAATCAAGATATTGGGATTGGACTTATAAATCGATTCATAACCTTTCGAGCACAACCAATATATATTAGAACCCCCTTTACTTGCAGGAGTACATCTTGGATCTGCCAATTATGTTATGGTCGGAGTCCTACTCATGGTGACCTGGTCGAATTGGGAGAAGCTGTAGGTATTATTGCAGGTCAATCAATTGGGGAACCAGGGACTCAACTAACATTAAGAACTTTTCATACCGGTGGAGTATTCACAGGTGGTACTGCCGAGTATGTACGAGCTCCTTCTAATGGAAAAATAAAATTGAATGAGAATTTGGTTCATCCCACACGTACCCATCATGGGCATCCCGCTTTTCTATGTTCTATGGACTTGTATGTAACTATTGAGAGTCGGGATATTCTACATAATGTAAATATTCCACTAAAGAGTTTGATTTTAGTTCAAAATAATCAATATGTAGAATCAGAACAAGTAATTGCTGAAATTCGTGCTGGAACGTCCACTTTTTATTTTAAAGAGAAGGTACGAAAACATATTTATTCTGAATCAGAGGGAGAAATGCACTGGAGTACTGATGTACACCATGCACCTGAATATACATATGGTAATGTTCATCTATTATTAAAAACAAGTCATTTATGGATATTAGCAGGAGGTTCGTGCAGATCTAGTATAGTGTCTTTTTCGCTCCATAAGGATCAAGATCAAATGAATCCTCATGCTTTTTCTGTCGAAGAAAGATATATCTCTGATCTATCAATGACTAACGGTCGAGTAAGATATAAATTGTTAGATACTTCTGATAAAAAAGATAAGAAAATTCTTGACTATTCAACAAGACCTGATCAAACCATATATAATGGTCGTTGGAATATTATATATCCTTCTATTATCCAAGGGAATTCTTATTTCTTGGCGAAAAAGCGAAGAAATAGATTCATCATCCCATTACAATATGATCAAAAACGAGAGAATGAACTAATACCCTGTTTTGGTATTTCGATTGAAATACCAAAACAGGGTATTTTACGTAGAAATAGTATTCTTGCTTTTTTTGATGATCCACGATACAGAAGAAATAATTCGGGAATTACTAAATATGGGACCGTAGAGGTCAATTCAATTATCAAAAAAGAGGATTTGATTGAGTATAGAGGATCAAAAGAATTTATTCCGAAATACCAAATGAAAGTAGATCATTTTTTTTTTATTCTCGAGGAAGTGCATATTTTACCTGGATCTTCATTGATAATGGTCCAGAACAATAGTATCATTGGAGTAGATACACAACTCGCTTTAAATACAAGAAGTCGAGTAGGCGGATTAGTCCGCCTGGAGAGAAAAAAAAAATATATTGAACTAAAAATATTTTCCGGAGATATTTATTTTCCTGGAGAGGCAGATAAGATATCTAGGCACAGCGGCATTTTTATACCACCGAAAACAAAAAAAAAAAATTCTAAGGAATCAAAAAAATTGAAAAATTGGATCTATGTCCAACGGATCACACCCACGAAGAAAAAGTATTTTGTTTCGGTTCGACCCGTAGTCACATATGAAATAACTGATGGCATAAATTTAGCAACACTTTTTCCTCAAGATCTCTTGCGGGAAAAGGATAATGTCCAACTTAGAGTTGTCAATTATATCCTTTATGGAAACGGCAAGTCAATTCGAGGAATTTTTCACACAAGTATTCAATTAGTTCGCACTTGTTTAATATTGAATTGGGATCCAGAACAAAATGGTTCTCCGAAAGAGATTCGTGCTTCCTTTATTGAGGTAAAGGGAAATGATCTGATTCGAAATTTTATGAGAATTGAGTTAGTAAAGTCCAGCATTTCGTATATCGGAAAAAGATATGATAGGGCAAGTTCAGGATTGATTTCCGATAATGGATTAGATCGTACAAATATAAATCCTTTTTACTGCAAGGTTAGTATTCAATTACTTACACAACATCAAGGTACTATTGGTACATTGTTGAATCGAAATAAGGAATGCCAATCTTTGATAATTTTGTCATCATCCAATTGTTCTCGAATTGGTCCATTCAATGGTTCGAAATATAACATGATAAAAGAATCGGATCCCATAATCCCAATTAAGGATTTGTTGTGTCCTTTGGGGACTATTGTCCCTAAAATGGTAAATTTATATTCATTTTACCATTTAATAACTTATAATCAGATTTTGTTAAAGAAATATTTGCTACTTGGTAATTTTCAACAGACTTTCCAAGTACTTCAAGTACTTAAATACTGTTTAATAGATGAAAATAGGAGGATTTATAATCCCGATCCATGCAGTAACATCATTTTGAATCCATTCCATTTGAATTGGCATTTTCTCCATCACGATTATTGGGAAGAGACATCTACAATAATTAGCCTTGGACAATTTTTTTGTGAAAATATATGTCTATTCAAATACAAACCGCACATAAAAAAATCCGGGCAAATTATAATTGTTGATGTTGACGCTTTGATTATAAGATCCGCTAAGCCCTATTTAGCCACTCCAGGAGCAACTATTCATGGCCATTATGGTAAAATATTTTACGAAGGAGATACATTAGTTACATTTATATATGAAAAATCAAGATCTGGTGACATAACACAAGGTCTTCCAAAAGTGGAACAAATCTTAGAAGTACGTTCGATTGATTCAATATCAATGAACCTTGAAAGGAGAGTTGAAGGTTGGAACAAAGGTATACCAAAAATTTTTGGAATCCCCTGGGGATTCTTGATTCAAGCTGAGCTAACCATAGCTCAAAGTCGTATCTCTTTGGTTAATAAAATCCAAAGGGTTTATCGATCTCAGGGGGTACAGATCCATAATAGACATATAGAGATTATTGTACGTCAAGTAACATCAAAAGTGTTGGTTTCAGAAGATGGAATGTCTAATGTTTTTTCACCTGGGGAATTAATTGGATTGTTGCGAGCGGAACGAGTGGGGCGCGCTTTGGACGAAGCGATTTCTTATCGCGCAATCCTATTGGGAATAACAAGGACATCTTTGAATACTCAAAGTTTCATATCCGAAGCAAGTTTTCAAGAAACCGCTCGAGTTTTAGCAAAAGCTGCTCTACGAGGTCGTATTGATTGGTTGAAAGGCCTGAAAGAGAATGTTGTTCTAGGTGGAATTATACCTGTTGGTACAGGATTCAAAAAATTAGTGCACCATTCAAGTAAGGACAAAAACTTTTATTTGGAAATCAAAAGAAAGAATCTATTTAACTTGGAAATAAAAGATCTTTTGTTACACCATAGAGAATTATTTTGTTCTTATGTACCAAATGTACCAAACAATTTCCATGAGACATTAGAACAATCATTTACGCGATTTCATGATTCCTAAGAAATCATTTACGCGATTTCATGATTCCTAAGAGCGGATTCTTTTACTTTAACTATCTTTAACTATCTTTTAATTATCTGTTTTTAATTATCTGGTCTGGCTTTTCTTTTAACTTAACTATCTTGTTCTTGTTCGAATATTGATAAAAAAATAAGTAATTAAAAGACATTAATGGTTTGTACTGTGTATTAAAGGTCAATTCCCGGCAGAAGGTTCCATCGGAACAATTACTTATTTCAAAGTACCTCGTCTCTTTGTTAAAGTTAAAAAAAAAAACAAAAAGGAAGTGTGGGAAAAATGACAAGAAGATATTGGAACATTAATTTAGAAGAGATGATGGAGGCCGGAGTTCATTTTGGTCATGGTACTAAGAAATGGAATCCTAGAATGGCCCCTTACATCTCTGCAAAGCGTAAAGGTATTCATATTACAAATCTCACTGGAACTGCTCGTTTTTTATCAGAAGCCTCTGATTTAGTTTTTGATGCGGCAAGTAGGGGAAGAACCTTCTTAATTGTTGGTACCAAAAATAAAGCAGCAGATTTAGTAGCATCGGCTGCAATAAGAGCCCGGTGTCATTATGTTAATAAAAAATGGCTTGGTGGTATGTTAACGAATTGGTCTACTACGGAAACGAGACTTCAAAAGATCAGGGATTTAAGAGCAGAACAAAAGATGGGTAAACTCAACCGTCTTCCCAAAAGAGATGCGGCAATATTGAAGAGAAAATTATTTACCTTGCAAACATATCTCGGCGGTATCAAATATATGACGAGGTTGCCTGATATTGTGATCATCGTTGATCAGCAAGAAGAATATACGGCTCTTCGAGAGTGTGTAATTTTGGGTATTCCGACGATTTGTTTAATCGATACAAATTGTGACCCGGATCTCGCAGATATTTCGATTCCATCCAACGATGATGCTATAGCTTCAATCCGATTGGTTCTTAACAAATTAGTATCCGCAATTTGTGAGGGCCGCTCTAGCTATATAAGAAATCCTTGATTATGATTAAGGGGGGATTTTTTGGATTCGGTTACTATTCTTGAATTAAATAAAAAAAAAAGCAAAAAGGTAAGTGCGGGCATATTGATAATATGTTATTATATTACGTGATTTCTTGGTATCCTATGTAAATTCTTGATATCTTAAATATACAATTAATGAATACGATTTTTGATTCATATTGGTGAGTTGAAAAAGAGATAGAGATGGTTGAATCAAAATAATTTCTTTTTTGAAGTTCAATTTCTGCTAGAGTACAATATGAATGTTATACCATGTTCCATTAAAACACTCAAAGGGTTATACGATATATCGGGTGTAGAGGTAGGCCAACATTTATATTGGCAAATAGGAGGTTTACAAATCCATGCCCAAGTACTTATCACTTCTTGGGTAGTAATTGCTATCTTATTAGGTTCAGTCATTATAGCTGTTCGGAATCCACAAACCATTCCGACCAACGGTCAGAATTTCTTTGAATATATCCTTGAATTTATTCGAGACTTAAGCAAAACCCAGATTGGAGAAGAATATGGCCCTTGGGTTCCCTTTATCGGAACTATGTTCCTCTTTATTTTTGTTTCTAACTGGTCAGGTGCTCTTTTACCTTGGAAAATTATACAGTTACCTCATGGAGAATTAGCTGCACCCACGAATGATATAAATACTACTGTTGCTTTAGCTTTACTCACGTCCGTCGCATATTTTTATGCGGGTCTTAGCAAAAAAGGATTGGGTTATTTTGGGAAATACATTCAACCAACCCCCATCCTTTTACCAATTAACATCCTAGAAGATTTCACAAAACCTTTATCTCTTAGTTTTCGACTTTTCGGAAATATATTAGCTGATGAATTAGTAGTTGTTGTTCTTGTTTCTTTAGTCCCTTCAGTAGTTCCTATACCTGTCATGTTTCTTGGATTATTTACAAGTGGTATTCAAGCTCTTATTTTTGCAACCTTAGCCGCGGCTTATATAGGTGAATCCATGGAAGGTCATCATTAACTAGCTTTTCAAATAGTCTTTTTTTTTTTTAATTCTATTATTAAGCAAGCTTATCCCACATGATTCATGATAATCCAATTGGATGGGTAAGATAATAGTGTATGATTCCATCATCTAGAATTGTAGGAGAAAAGATAGACAATATTCCAACAGAATTCTAAAAAAAAGAAGGGCTGGGGAGGTTATAGTTAGAGTATAATATATGTAATAATGTCTATAGGCTCTAAACCCCCGTCTATTTTTCTAGGAATTATTCTATTCCAGAATCAATTAAAAAAAATTAGGATGGTTTACATTATGGAAGAAAAGAATGGATATGTGATATTAGAATCACATTAAATATTCTTTAGTTATATGAGATAAGTCTATCCATAATATCGCTATATTACATAACTATATAATATTTATATAATATTTATTTTTTTTATAGTATTGTTTATTTTATTTATTTATTTATTATTTATTTATTATAGTATTGTAAGGCTAGAATTTCTATTTTTCCTAATTACAACCAATCCTATAATCATAATCTGGATCCTCATTATTCATATTTGTTATGTTATATATGAACAATATACAACATAAAATAAATATATATATTTATTATCCGGTTTAATTCAAATTTAAATTAGATTCAATTCATTATATATTTCTTATCTTATTTATATATTTATTTATATATATATATATTATTTATTATTCTTAATTCCTTAATTCTTATATTTTTATATTAAAAATTTTTGTTATTATTTTATTTATAATTATTATTTTATTTTAATAGTTAGTAACTAATTGGTAGTTAATTATTTTATTAATATAACTAATTAAAATTAAGTAACTAATTAAAATTAAGTATTTAATAATTAATAATTATTAGTTAATAAAATGAAATAAATAATTATAAATAAATAATTAATAAATAAATTTTTAATTTAAGTTAAGATATTAATAATTAATATCTATTGGTACTTTTTTATTACATAATATGTATTACATATTAACTTTTTTATTACTATTACATATTAATATATATATATTTTATTATATTAATTTTTATTTATATTAATTATTTATATTAATTTATATTTATATTGGATTAATTTGGTATTAAATTAATTTGATAATTTGATTGATATTGATTGCAGCTCACACTGCATTTAGATAGATTTCAATATCAGTCCTTCTCTTCTAGCAATTTTTTTTTGAATGAAAAAATAAATAAACTTAACAATAGTGTAGTGTAGTAAAGAACGAAGAATTAAATGAAAGAGTGGTTTGAAACAAAGAAATACAATAGTTACAACTGTATGCATATGGATTTACAAAAACTCTATGATAGTTAAAAACTAAAAACGAGATAGTTCTGACGATTCCGTTTTTTAATTTAGTAATTAATATTATTATTTCAACTCGTGAATCTTAATTAAAAAAGTCATAATTGATTGGTTGATTGTATCATTAACCATTTCTTCTTTTTTGTTTTGTGTGAGGAACTTACCATGAATCCACTGATTTCTGCCGCTTCCGTTATTGCTGCTGGATTGGCCGTGGGGCTTGCTTCTATAGGACCTGGAGTTGGTCAAGGTACTGCTGCAGGCCAAGCTGTAGAAGGTATTGCGAGACAACCGGAAGCAGAGGGTAAAATACGAGGTACTTTATTGCTTAGTCTAGCTTTTATGGAAGCTTTAACAATTTACGGACTGGTTGTGGCATTAGCACTTTTATTTGCGAATCCTTTTGTTTAATCCTCAAAATATAAAAAAAGTACCTTAGAGACTTTTTTCTTATTAACTCTTAACTTGGAATTTTCCTTTGCTTCTTAGAATTATATTAACACGTTACTATAAAATTACTTATTTATTGAGACAATACCTAGGAAGGGTTGATTTGAAGATGAGGAATTACCGCATTCACTTGCTTTCTTCCTTTCTGTCTTTAGCTTAGTACAATAGAAAACTTTTTTATTTTCATTGTTTGGAAGTGTTTCAACAAATGAAATATTTTTCAATTGATATCAGATCTAAAACCTAAGTCTAAAGTCTAAGTAAAGTATCTTATTAGAAAATTTTTGAAAATGTAAAAAAATTTAAACAAAACAAATGAAATTACTAGATTTCTTTTATTCTCATTAAATAAATAAAGTGGAAATAAAAAAAAAAAAAAAAGAAATCGATCAAAAAAAAAGGGCGATCGGAGTGATACAAAAATAACTCTGTTCTTTGTTAGTCCTATCCAAAAGAAAAGAGAGGAGAATATATGAAAAATGTAATTGATTCTTTCGTTTACTTGGGCCACTGGCCATACGCCGGAAGTTTCGGGTTTAATACCGATATTTTAGCAACAAATCCAATAAATCTAAGTGTAGTGCTTGGTGTATTGATTTATTTTGGAAAGGGAGTGTGTGCGAGTTGTTTATTTCAAGAATAGGATGGATCCATCCATCTGCACTTATGGTATTTATAAGGGATAGGGGAAATAGTAAAAAAGTGCACGATCTCGACGAATTTCTTCTGCGAATTTCTTCTGAATAAATTAAGAAATTATATGCAAGAACCATAGCATTTCGTGATTTATTGGTAAATCCACTTTGATTCTCTATCAACCAATAATGCGAGACCTTTAACATGGTTAAAGCTAAATTGTTTAAAGTCCGGACAAAACATGGTATTCTTTCTACCACTACGTTAGTAACCAAATAGTTCAAAAAAAATTGGTAATTTATTTGATTTTGATATATAACACTCATATCAATAAATAAATTTAAACTATTTATGAGATAAAAAAAGCAAACAAAGTTCCTTTTTTTATCTAATGCCGAATCGACGACCTATGTATAAAAAAGAGGAATTTTTGGACTTGAAGAAACAAAAATATAATATAATTATTATTATTTTAATTTTTATAATCATATTTTCTTTTTTCATTCAAAAAAATGAAAAAAAAAAGTACAAATAAAAAAACAACTTTGCTGACAATTTTAGATTTTGATCTGGTCTAGTCGGAAGAGTCTTCCTAATATTCTGGTTTTTTATTTTATAAGTTTTGATATGTTTAACTACAAACAGAAAAGAGAAGGTAGGCTCATTACATTAAAAAAGCTATGGGAATACTCATACCATAAATAAATATTTGAGCGTGAGAGCCAAATGAATCGAAAGATTCATGTTTGGTTCGGGAAGAGATCATGGAAGTTGTGAAATTAATGGTAAGATAATCTACTTTCATTAAATGATTTATTAGATAATCGAAAACAGAGGATTTTAAGTACTATTCGAAATTCGGAAGAATTACGTAAA